CTCCTCATGGAAAACCCTTTTCGCTCCGCTTAGCCCTATCCCCTTCTAAAGGTATTTTAGTGATAGGTTCTATAGGAACTGGACGATCCTGTTTGGTCAAATACCTAGCGACAAACTCCTATGTTCCTTTCATTACGGTATTTCCGAACAAGTTCCTGGATGACAAGCCTAAGGGTTATCTTATTGATGATATCGATATTGATGATAGTGACGATGATAGTGACGATATTGATGATAGTGACGATATCGATATTGATGATAGTGACGATATTGATGATGACCTTGATATTGATACGGAGCTGCTAACTATGACGAATGTGCTAACTATGTATATGACGCCGAAAATAGACCGATTTGATATCACCCTTCAATTCGAATTAGCAAAAGCAATGTCTCCTTGCATAATATGGATTCCAAACATTCATGATCTGCATGTGAATGAGTCGAATTACTTATCCCTCGGTCTATTAGAGAACTATCTCTCCAGGGATTGTGAAAGATGTTCCACTGGAAAGATTCTTGTTATTGCTTCGACTCATATTCCCCAAAAAGTGGATCCCGCTCTAATAGCTCCGAATAAATTAAATACATGCATTAAGATACGAAGGCTTCTTCTTCCACAACAACGAAAGCACTTTTTCATTCTTTCATATACTAGGGGATTTCACTTGGAAAAGAAGATGTTCCATACTAACGGATTCGGGTCCATAACCATGGGTTCCAATGCGCGAGATCTTGTAGCACTTATCAATGAGGCCCTATCGATTAGTATTACACAGAAGAAATCCATTATAGAAACTAATACAATTAGATCAGCTCTTCATAGAAAAACTTGGGATTTTCGATCCCAGATAAGATCGGTTCAGGATCATGGGATCCTTTTCTATCAGATAGGAAGGGCTGTTACACAAAATGTACTTCTAAGTAATTGCCCCATAGATCCTATATCTATCTATATGAAGAAGAAATCATGTAAGGGAGGGGATTCTTATTTGTACAAATGGTACTTCGAACTTGGAACGAGCATGAAGAAATTAACGATACTTCTTTATCTTTTGAGTTGTTCTGCCGGATCGGTCGCTCAAGATCTTTGGTCTTCATCCAGACACGATGAAAAAAATTGGATCACTTCTTATGGATTCGTTGAGAATGATTCTGATCTAGTTCATGGCCTATTACTATTATTACTATTAGAAGTAGAAGGCGCTCTGGCTCTGGCGGGATCCTCACGGACAGAAAGATATTGCAGTCAGTTTGATGATAATCGAGTGACATTACTTCTTCGGTCCGAACCAAGGAATCAGTTAGATATGATGCAAAATGGATCTTGTTCTATCGTTGATCAGAGATTTCTATATGAAAAATACGAATCGGAGTTTGAAGAAGGGGAAGGGGCCCTCGATCCGCAACAGATAGAGGAGGATTTCTTCAATCACATAGTTTGGGCTCCTAGAATATGGCGCCCTTGTGGCAATCTATTTGATTGTATCGAAAGGCCCACTGAATTGGGATTTCCCTATTGGACTGGGTCATTTCGGGGCAAATGGATCATTTATCATAAAGAGGATGAGCTTCAAGAGAATGATTCGGAGTTCTTGCAGAGTGGAACCATGCAGTGCCAGACACGAGATAGATCTTCCAAAGAACAAGGCTTTTTTCGAACAAGCCAATTCATTTGGGACCCTGCGGATCCATTCTTTTCCCTATTCAAAGATCAGCCCTCTGTCTCTGTGTTTTCACGTCGAGAATTCTTTGCAGATGAAGAGATGTCAAAGGGGCTTATTGCTTCCCAAACAAATCCTCCTACATCTATATATAAACGCTGGTTCATCAAGAATACGCAAGAAAAGCACTTCGAATTGTTGATCCATCGCCAGAGATGGTTTAGAACCAATAGTTCATTATCTAATGGATCTTTCCGTTCTAATACTCTATCCGAGAGTTATCAGTATTTATCAAATCTGTTCCTATCTAACGGAACGCTATTGGATCAAATGACAAAGACATTGTTGAGAAAGAGATGGCTTTTCCCGGATGAAATGAAACATTTGATTCATGTAACAGGAGAAAGATTCCCCATTCCTTAGCCGTAAAGATATGTGCCCATGAAAAGGGGATTCAGTGGAACAGAATTGGCCGGATGGTAGAGTCGTGGAAACACTTGTTTCTTCCATCTTTTTGGCCTTAGCTCCATGGAACAATATGCTACTGCTGAAACATGGAAGAATTGAAATCTTAGATCACTATGTGTGGATGATATGAACTGCCTAAACAAGAATTCTTGAACGGCGAAAGAGCCTATTACTCGCTACATCAAACAATTTCTACTAATGAAACCATGTAAATCCATCGGAAAATACGCATGTCCGCTGAAATGGTTGTTGCTATCTGCTCCAATAACGAATCATTGGTTTCATTGAATAACTAAAGAAGATAGATAGACCTTTCTCTTCGTCTCAGGTCGATGGATCTCCTCAATTGGAAGATCTCCCATATGGAT